TTGATAAAACAGTCTTAGAAACAGAATTCTCCCACTTAGGCTTACTATGCTTTGGGATTTTTTTAGAATATTATATTATTTATTTTATATTTATTTTCTATTTATTTATTTTTATAGTATAATATAACGGTATTGATATTCTAATCTACTTGATTGATATTCTAATCTACTTGAATATTGAATACCAGAAAACTATATGATATGAATATTTATTATTATTAACGCAGATATATCTATCTAATTTATTTATTTTATATCTATATCTATGTCTTCTCCGTTCTTTTATTACCCTCCTGTCGTGTTGTCAATTGACAGTATGACTTAGGGGTCAATATAATTTGACCGACCAAATCCTATTTTGGTAAACCATCTTGAATCTACTGCAGAGTGAAGGATCATGGATCCAACGCATAACCCTTTGTGAATGAGAGAGATAAAGATGAGAAAGACCAATGAAATAAAGTTTCAAGGTTATATAGTTTAATGGTAAAGTTTGATTTGATTACCATTAACTAACCCCCAGAATACTTAAGGAGTTTTTCCGTTTGATTTATATACTATGGATCTACTAAAGACGGATCTCGGCCTGAGTTATATTAAGTTAAAGTTAATAAGGTAACCCTACTAGGCCTTATTACCTATTATGTTTTTCCTATTCTATTTTTATATTACCTCAAGGTATTTTTCTTATTACCTATGGTATTTGTCTTATTACCCATATTCTAGTGTTTTTTGATTTGGCCGGCCCTCGGGACCTTTTATTTCTAGTTGATTTATGAAGGCGGCCATAGGCCCCTATGGTCCAGTGGTTACGACCTCTCTCTTTCACGGAGAAAACGAGGGTTCAAGTCCCTCTGGGGGTGTACCAAGACTCAAGACTATAGGAGTGGTATTTTCTATCAAATGATCCGTAGCCGTATTTGTCAAGTCTGCCTGGTAGACGAAAGGAAGTTTATTATGGAACGTCTAAAAAATTTAGGCGTTGGGTCGATGCCCGAGTGGTTAATGGGGGCGGACTGTAAATTCGTTGACAATATGTCTACGCTGGTTCAAATCCAGCTCGGCCCAACAATTTGCCAATCTACTATCAGACGGTAGAACTCTCTTGTTCTTAAGAAATACCTTACCTGATACAAGAGAATAAAAAAGAATTCAAATTTTCTGCTAGATCTCTTCTTATTTCCCTGGGATTGTAGTTCAATAGGCTAGAGCACCGCCCTGTCAAGGCGGACGTTGCGGGTTCGAGCCCCGTCAGTCCCGACGGATCTAATAAGTACATCAATTCGCCTCTCCATTTTCTGTGAAAGAGGGGACATAGAGCATAATGGAATCCCGAAGAGGTTTCCTCTCTTTTTTTTTTCAGGATTCTGTCAAAGAAAGAATAAACCCTAAACTAAAATGAAAATAACTAAAATAGTGAAGTTGATAGAATATTCCATCTTTTATCCCGCGCCGCATCTTTCTCATACTTCTTTGTCTTCCAAAGAAAATTGGATCATTAAAATTTAGAACCTAATTCCTCTCTTTTTGGGTTTTTAATGGAAACGGATGGGTGGTTAGATGATACTTCGTTTGACTACATACAAAAAAAGAACAGAAAAGAAGGATCAAAAAGGAATTTTTGCTCGGTCCGGGAATCCAAGATTGGATTCGGTATGGATAAAGGATCTTCGTATGTTATACTATTCAATTCTCGACGACGAATTAATTTAATAGCTCAGATATTGTTATTCATGATATGATATTGATCCGATTCAAGATCATCGATAGGTAATGCATTCATTGAATTGACAGGTGAAAGATTTATCATCTCTATGGGATTAAATCCCGAGTTATTGTGAAATAAAAAAACGATGAGATTATGGAAGTAAATATTCTTGCATTTATTGCTACTGCACTGTTCATTTTAGTTCCTACTGCCTTTCTACTTATAATTTACGTAAAAACAGTCAGTCAAAACAATTAATTACTTTGAATGAAACTTGACTTCTGAATTCTTATCCATATTTGAAGAAATCAAAAGAAAAGTATTCTATTAAATGAAATCAACGGGCTATAATCGGCGGTATTCTATGAGATCCGAGAGTATGGTAAGAAATAAATTTTTTTCTTATCATACTCTCTATTAGTGTTATAGTAATGTATAAAATAAAATTGTACTTGACTTTCTAATAAAGTTGCTATACTATATTAGCTTCTATCTTCAATCTATGTAGTTATTAATCCATATATGGAATTGACGTAGGACCCGATTCTATTTCTTTGATACATCTATTTATTCCGATGAATCTGAAAAAATCGTTTTACTGTTATAGAATACATTTCTCCACTAGAATCCAAGGGAATTTTGAAATGAGGATCTTTTTATTGAAATTGAAATAATTTTCAATTTCAATAAAAAATGCGTTGCAGAACGATCTATAAAACAATTGATACCGTTAACTAAATTAGGAGTGCTTCTAAAGTCCACTTCTTCCCCATACTACGAGTGAAAGGGAAAATGTAAAGACTACCATTAAAGCAGCCCAAGCGAGACTTACTATATCCATGTGAATTATATCCCTTATCTCTATGATAGAATTATTCCATTATTGCTCACTAATAATAGTAGAATGAATGGTCCAGAGTCAAAAAGGGATTCTGGCCGAACACTATTGATGAACCAGTCAAATAAATCCATTTCAAAAATTCCTATATGATTTCTAATCGGGAAAGACTAAATACAAGTAAAATATACAATGACACTATAAGGGAATGTTACTAATGGAATGGAACATCTATTCTATCTAGTAATAAAAAAAGAGACCCATTCCTTTTTCTTGCCCTTCAAAGTAAAAAAAATTGCTATCTATTACATACTTTTATTTCCTATTTGATCTAATTCGTACCCTTTCCCGATTGTCTCTCTGAAGGAGTTGGGAGATAGTATATTATACTCTTGACGACGGGTCTAAAAAAAAAAATAATTTTTTTTGCACTTTTTTTTTTCTATAAACTATAAAAAAATCCATCCAATATAATCTTTCTTTGAATTTGAGATTCAAGGATTTCCAAGCTTTTACAAAATCCCCAGAACAGAATAAGACAGCAGAACAGAATAAGACAGCAGAACAGAATAAGAGATTTAGATTCATTTGTTGATGAGGCGGCACCCGGATTTGAACTGGGGAAAAAGGATTTGCAGTCCCCCGCCTTACCACTCGGCCATGCCGCCAAAACGATACACAATAGGAAAAAATTTTTCTTTTTCGGTTGGATTACTAAACTTTAGTTTATTGTACTTGCATCCCTTTTTGAATCCTTTTTCTAAATCTAAATTTATGTATAAAAATTAGAAAAGTTTTTATCCTTTCTTATTGTATTTAATTTATTTATTGTAATGTATTTGATCTACCCCCTCGATTGATTGTATCGTATCTTCCCACAATGCCGAAAAACTTCCACTCACCTTTCTATTGAAAAATCAAATGTCTATTTTCGCTTAAAAAAGCCGAAATTTATGAGAAAAGGGAACCATTAACTATTCGTTGACTGAGAATTCGTGACTTATTCTTGGCTAAAATTTGATTTCCCTAATGACATAAGAAAATACAAATGGATACATACTTAATTGATTCTTTTGAATCAAAAATCCTTCTCAATTTCTGGATTCTATTATAACAAAAATGATAAGTATATGTAAACCCCAGAAGGGAAATTTTTACACAGATACCAAATTGGCTATTTAGAGTATGTTGCCTATAAACAAAAAAACGGGAATTCATTGGAACAAAAAAAGGCCCGGCTGGGTATTGACCGGGCCAGGCCCAAAAGGCACTTCGAACAAAATAAAAGCAAGAAGGTCTTCTTTATTTATCTTTCTATTTGGATCTTTCGAGCATCTAAATGGAATTGCTAATTCTATAATAACGATAAAGAATGTAAAAGAAATACTTTATTTAATCCTTACTTGATGTGTAATGTAACATAGTAATTATCTTTTTCAATTGGGAGAGATGGCTGAGTGGACGAAAGCGGCGGATTGCTAATCCGTTGTACGAGTTATTCGTACCGAGGGTTCGAATCCCTCTCTTTCCGTTTCCGTTGATGACTTTCTATTTTTTTCTTTCAATTTTTGCAAACCCCTTTTTCTTTTTTTTTTCCTAATTAAATTAAATATGTGGAATTAAATTAAATATGTGGAATAGCTAAAATAAAATATTAATAAAATTGTAAAATCAAACAAGAAAAACAAAATTTTTATTTTATTCTTCACGTCCAGGATTACGTCCTGGATCATTGGATAGGAATCCAAAAATGAAGAGAGAAACAAAGAATATTACTACTGTGTAAACGAAAAGTTTGAGAGTAAGCATTACACAACCTCCAAGATCATTTTTTGAAAAAGAAAAACGAGAAAAGATAATAGATCCTCCACTTTTATATCACATATCCTATTTTGACACCAAGAAATTCATTATAGAAATAGAAAAGAATGTTTAGAAATTCAAATCAAATGAAGTTGAAATTTGTAATAAGAGTCTTTAATTTAATTACCACAAATCACTTTCATACCCACAATTAGATATTCTAAGGGACCCTAAGCTCATAAGGTATTTCCCCGAAAAAGGATTCAAATGGGGAAAGGAAATAGGGCGAGCCGGATTTCTCGCGACTATCCGAGAGTTTGAATCGAAGGTTCATACTGTCAGATTTATTTGATCTTATCAATTGTTATAATTTTTCTCGAATAAATCATGAATTTTCTAGGATAGTATTAAAGCTCTTATCGAAAACTTACAGCAGCTTGCCAAACAAAGGCTAAAAGAAAAAAGAACAGGGGTATAACTGGCATGACATCTACGATTGGATTCAAAAAAGCATAGGCTTCGGGCAATTTGGCGAAGAAAAGACTAGTCGGATAAAGGGCAGAATTAAGACAGATCAAACTAAAAATATTAAGCATAACAGACTTTTTTTTCGTCGAAATAATTGCATTTTGATTGAGTTAAGGAAAAATGAAGAAAGTAAGGTAAACAAAAAAATCCTTCTTTTTTTTTCTGCTCAATCAAAAATCCTCCAATTCTCAAAGGAGAATAGAAGAAATCATACTTTCATACAATATCTTAATTGAATTATATGTAATGATCAATAAATTTAGTTGAATTCTAGATATACACATGCCAAAATCCTAGCATGAATCTATAATAGATTCTATAAAGATAAAGAAAAAAGAGTTTCTCTAGATAGTTGGACTGGAATTGACGAAGACTTAATACCAATATTATTCTTTATTAGTATTAGTGTCCAATAAAAATAGAAATGGGGCGTAGCCAAGCGGTAAGGCAACGGGTTTTGGTCCCGCTATTCGGAGGTTCGAATCCTTCCGTCCCAGAGCGTATCCATTGTATCCTAATATTTGTTTTTTGTTCAAGGAGGTTCTGTTTCAAGGTCTAATATTGCATAGAATATTATATTATTCCTCCTTCTTTTTTGATTTTGAATGATTCTTTGCGGAAGCATATCTGAGTTTTTCACAAACTGAACTAAATCGAGTTCAAATGATATGCAAAAGTAACTGAACCCCTTTGTGACCCAGATAAAGCTAAGATGGGCCGTAGATCATAGTTGTAGAAAGATTACTTAACCTCATCAGGTTAAAAAAAAATATGAAATGAAAATACATATAAAAGAGGAAGCGCTTAACCTATAGGTATGTATTCTTATCCTGTTTCAGTGACAATAGTGTTTCCCTTTTTGTGAAAAAGAATTGGCATCCTTAAAATATTTTATTTAACAATGATATGATATATATTTTCTATATTTTTTTTATTGTTTGATTTAGCTTATTTGCTTTACATCATTGACAATTCCATTCGAAAAGAAACAGAGATTTTTCTTTCTTTTTTCTTATGATAATGATAATAAAAGGGAGTCTTTACTGTAAAACTTGACTCAAATAATGATGTAGAAGTTGGAAACTTTTTCAAGTATCAAGATTTGTAATGATTCCTTATGGGTTGACTCTTTGGGAAGTTGGAAATGGGCCGGTCTATCTTATTGAGTCACTTGAAGAGGCAGAGTAAAATAGAATTTATTTTTTCGTGTGATTTCTGTTAGTTATGTTATTTCTATATCTATTTAGTTTAGATTTCTAGATATTTCTGTTAGATATTTTTTTGAAATAGATATTTATAAAAAAACGTTCCATTCATACAAAAAAGCTGGGGTCTTGCTAATATTTCTTCAGAAAAATCTTTATTATCTATGTAGATAAGAAAAAATATAAATTACTTTGTCTCTGTACCGACTGAACCAATGACTATTCATGATTCCATAATTGAATCAATTCCGTACTGGTTCCAAATTAGAGGAATGTTATGGTAAAACTTCGTTTAAAACGATGCGGTAGAAAGCAACGTGCGACTTGAAGGACACGATCTGGTGTGGATTCTTTTTCTTACATCCACCATTTTATATAGGAATGAAGGTGCTCTTGGCTCGACGTCATTTGTTCTATTCTACTAGAGCCCTTCTTTTTTTTTTTATTGGGTTGTAATGTAAATAGTTCATGATGGAGCTCGAGTAGAAAGTATTGATTAATTTCTCAGGGGCAACGATCTAGGGTTAATGCCAATTCATAAATTGGAACAACTTCGTAAGTATATCTTCGATATCTTCGATATAGAAATTGAAAGGATCCGATTCGAGCAATTTTTCAATTCAAAAAATTTGTTGGAACGGCTAAAACTTTTTCGATACGCAGTGTATCGCGCACGAATCAACCGTCGGTATGATTCTTTGATAGAAAGAAATCGCAAAAGGGGTATGTTGCTACCATTTTGAAAGGATTAAGAAGCACCGAAGTAATGTCTAAACCCAATGATTTAAAACAAAGATAAAGGATCCCAGAACAAGGAAACACCACTTCAATTGTCTCACGGATCCGAATAACGAATCAAAATAGATTTTAAACGAGACAAAAAGGGTGGGTTAAAGACCACTCAAAAAAAAATATATATATTAAATGAAAGATTTTTCTTTAAGATATTTGAGATATTATATTATTGAACTTGAGTTATGAGTACAAATGATTTTTTCTTCTTCAGGAAGTAAGCTAAATAAAAATGAGTGAAATTGAAATTATAGAATTTCTTAATTTATTTTACGGATTCCTTTCCTATTTATTCTAATCAAATTTTATCCATAGATAAAACTTCGAATCATTTTTTCTCGAGCCGTACGAGGAGAAAACTTCCTATACGGTTCTAGGGGGGGGGTTCTTTTTCATCTACATCTATCCCGATGAGCCGTCTATCGAATCGTTGCAATTGATGTTCGATCTCGAAGAGAAGGAAGAGATCTTCGGAAAGTGGGTTTTTATGATCCGATCAAGAATCAAACTTATTTAAACGTTCCCGCTATTCTCTATTTCCTTGAAAAAGGCGCTCAGCCTACAGGAACTGTTCAGGATATTTTAAAAAGGGCAGAGGTTTTTAAGTAACTTTGCCCTAATCAAACAAAATTAAATTAAGGAAATAAAAACTAAGGGTAGGATAGTGATTTCTATATCATTTTGGATATCTTTTCTATACTATGTTTTTTTATTTCCTTTCTTGGTCTATTCGTATCTATTTCTCATTGCTTTTATAGAATCCTTTTCTATAGAATCTTTTTCTAAGGAAACCTTATTTGATTGATCCTCAAAAAATAGAAAATTATGGCATTACCTGTAATCGGGTGGTTTTCATTTGAACTCTAATACCAAGTAACAAACAAGGAATAGAAGTTCTTTATTCTATTATTCTCCATCTAATCTAAAAACTCAAAATTTAGTATATAAATATAGGTATATGCAGTATATAAATATAGGTATATGCAGTGCCAATCCAACACAAGTCCTTTTTTTTACTATTATTCAATTTAAGTTTTTGTATTTTTTCATCGTATTCTTTTCTTAACCTTTATGTTGACAACGTTGTATCGAACAAATATAATTCATCGTGATAAGCAGATCTATTTATTTCCGTCCCATAGATTTTCTTTTTTATTTTTACTTGTTGATTCAAATGATGGGTTCGTTGGATTAGCTTTGATACCCGGATTTTTGATTGAAAAAGTGGATAACATAGAAATAGGGGATGTTCTACCATTTTATATTTCTTTATTTTTTTGGTCGGGCAATTTTTTATTTTTTCATCTGATTCTGATTTAGTCATTTTTATGTTCCAAATAGAGTAGAAAAATTTAATAGAGTAGAAATTTTTTTTAGATTTTTTATTTCGTAGAGTAATGCTTTAATTTAAGAATTTTGTTTTATTCTGATTGTATCTACATACCCTTTTATATTTGGGTTGCTAACTCAATGGTAGAGTACTCGGCTTTTAAGTGCGGCTAGGATCTTTTACACATTTAGATGAAGCGAGGGATTCATCCATAACTATCGGTAAAGTTTGGAAGACCGCGACTGATCCTGAAAGGGAATGAATGGAAAAAATAGCATGTCGTATCAATTAAGAGTTATGAGAATATTTTATTCTTTCCGGCTCGGTACAAAGACTTCTTTAAATTATTGAAAGGGAGCAAACCGAAGTCAATTTCAAGTTGGGTCGAATTAATAAATGGATAGGGCCCCACGGCTTCAATTAATTTCATTTTTATTATAGGGAAAGAAAAAGCAACGAGCTTTCATTCTGAATTTGAATGATTACCCGATCTAATTAGACGTTAAAAAAATATTAGTGCCCAATACGGGAAGACTTTCTCCCAGGAAAAAATATTATTGATTTTTTAATGAATCCTAAATATTACCACTCTCCATTCTATAATGGAATAATGGAGATGTATGTGTATAAGAAACAGTATATTGATAAATCAAATTCCAAAATCAAAAGAGCGATTGGGTTGAAAAAAGTAAAGGATTTCTAATCATCTTGTCATCCTATAAGGAAAACGAACATAAAAACTTAAAATTAAATGGAAAAAGAGATGATAGAGAATCTGTTGATAAGTTTATCTGGATCCGAGGTATCTATTCGGTTTGTACTATAATACCTTGTTTTGACTGTATCGCACTATGTATCATTTATAACCCCAAAATTCTCTACCTTTCATTTAAATAGAATTTCAAATGGATAAATTCCAAAGCTATTTAGGGCTAGATAGATCTCAACAACACTATTTCTTATATCCACTTATCTTTCAGGAGTATATTTATGTACTTGCTCATGATCATGGTTTAAATAGATCAATTTTGTTGGAAAATGCAGGTTATGACAATAAATCCAGCTTACTTATTGTGAAACGTTTAATCATTCGAATGTATGAACAGAATCATTTGATTCTTTCTGTTAATGACTCTAAACAGACTCCTTTTTTGGGGCAGACCAATCATTTTTATTCGCAAATAATGTCAGAGGTTTCTTCAATCATTATGGAAATTCCATTGTCTCTGCGATTAATATCTTCCCTAGAAAGGAAAGGGGTAGTTCAATCCGAAAATTTACGATCAATTCATTCAATATTTTCTTTTTTAGAGGACAACTTTTCACATTTAAATTATGTATTAGATATACTAATACCTTACCCAGCCCATCTGGAAATATTAGTTCAGGCTCTTCGCTATTGGATAAAAGATGCTTCCTCTTTGCATTTATTAAGATTCTTTCTCCATCAGTGTCATAATTGGGATAGTCTTATTACTTCAAATTCAAAGAAAGCCAGTTCTTCTTTTTCAAAATCAAAAAGAAATCAGAGATTATTCTTCTTCCTATATACTTTTCATGTATGTGAATATGAATCCGGCTTCCTCTTTCTCCGTAACCAATCTTCTCACTTACGATCAACATCTTCTGGAGCCCTTATTGAACGAATTTATTTCTATGGAAAAAGAGAGCACTTTCCCAGGGCTTTTCAAGCAAATTTATGGTTGTTCAAAGATCCTTTCATGCATTATGTTAGGTATCAAGGAAAATCAATTCTTGCTTTAAAAGGGACGTTTCTTCTGATGAATAAATGGAAA